TCTAGAATGGGAACAAAAAAATTAACCCATAACATCTATGTCAGCTTTTGCCTGTAGGCATTCAAAAGTACTCGCTTTTTAGATGATCCCTCTAGAAGATGTGTATTCTAAAAGTCTTTCTAGTTACTTCGTTCTCTATTTCTATTTTAGAGAATCTTGAGGAAAAGCATTTTGTTTCTACCGAGCTAAAAGAATAGAATATGCCGATCGATTACTTTAGTAAACTAAAGTCATCGTTTTTAGCCACTTTTTTGCTTCAATGTCCTTTCGACAAATCAAAAATAGAAGATTTAGTTACGATGAAAAATTAAAATTTCTATATTAATCCATGGATTCTTTACTCATACTCATTCAATTGGAAGTATTGATCCAATTCAAAACCAATTCTGTTTCGTATTTTCATAATCCAAATTTTCAACTATTCAATTAATAGTTGATCCTTGGATACAAACTACGAGAATGTAAAATTCTCCTCAAATTGGTCATTGAGAGGGAAAGGATTAATTCCTTTTAAGAAATAAAGTTTTTTTATCGGATTAGGAATCAAACCGAAGGATCCCTTAACTCTTAAAGAACGAATCACACTTTTACCACTAAACTATACCCGCTACAATGCGATTATTGTACCGAAATGGAACTTTTGTCGAACAGCGCAGCGCCATTTAACGCAATCAAGATAGGATCATAACATAATAATGAAAAAAAATGAGAGTATTGAGCTTTTTCGTAGGAGGGGCTTCATAAAGGAGATTTAAATAACTAAGCATGTCGTTCTTTTTTTTTTTTAATGAAAAATAAAAATGGCATTTTTATTTTCTATCGAAACACTAGAAACATTCCTTTTTTTATTACTTCAATCAATTTTCTATCTACGACCCGTTGAACTATAAAAAAGGGCCCGGCGAGGTATTGCCCACGCCAGGCCGTGGAAAAGACCGTTCGGGAGAAGTTTTTCGGGTTTGATTTATATTGTATATTGATTGAATTTTTCTTAGTTGGAATTTTGAATAAACCTTGTAGTATATCTTGTATCTATTTATTTTATATTCAATTTTTTTTATGTAGTTATATGTTTGTATACACAATTTTCTACTTTTTTTATTTAATTTAGATTTTTTATAAATAAATAGAAATAACGTAAGAAATTTGACTTATATTAATAATAAAATAATAATATAACATTATAATTCAATTGAAAAAAGATAAAAAATTGGAATTGGCACGTTATGTGTAATCTAACTATAGTAATTCTTTTTTGTAATGACTTTTTGCCATAGGGAGAGATGGCTGAGTGGACGAAAGCGTCGGATTGCTAATCCGTTGTACGAGTCATTCGTACCGAGGGTTCGAATCCCTCTCTTTCCGTTTCTGTTGATGATTTACTATTTTTTTATTTCCTTTTCGAATTTTTTGAATTCTTTTTATTTATTCATTATTCATAAAAAAGGAAGGAAACTCCTCTTTTATTCTTCGCGTCCGGGATTACGTCCTGGGTCATTAGATAGAAATCCGAAAATGAAGAGAGAAACAAAGAATATCACTACTGTGTAAACGAAGAGTTTGAGAGTAAGCATTACAAAATCTCCAAGATCTTTTTGTGCAAAAAAGAGAATAGGTCCCCCCATAAAATATATTCTATTTTGACACCGAGAATTAAAGTAGTTTCTGTAAACCGAAAAAAATATAAAAAATCGCTTTCCTACCCCAAATTTTGGAGAAAAGACCTACTGGGGTCTTTAGCGGAAATTTTTGTTATGACGAGAAAGGAGGTGATTCTAATTTTTTAGGCTATTCAAGACTTTTTATATTTGAATCGAGAGCTCATACTAGAAGGCGTATCTGATCTTTTCATTTATTAGTATAATCGTATTAGAATTTTTTTCTCAAACAAAGCATTAATTTTTCAAGGACAAGATTTTAAATCTCATCGAAAACTTACAGCAGCTTGCCAAACAAAAGCTAATAGAAAAAAGAGTAGAGGTATGACTGGCATAAAATCGACGATTGGGCTCAAAAATGCATAGGCCTCGGGCAATTTGGCGAATAAAAAGCTACTCAAAGAAAGGGCAGAATTAAGACAAATACAGATCAAACCAAAGATATTAAGCATAGCAGACATCTTTTTTATTGCATATTATTGCATTTTGATTGAGTTATTGATAGAAGATACGCGAAAAATGAAGAAAGCAAAGTAGATTGAAAATACTTTCTTTTTTTTTTTTGAACTTACTTAATCAAAAACTCTTCCATTCTCAAAAAAAAAAAGAGAATAGAAGAAATCATACTTTCATACATTATCTTAATTGAATTCTATGTAATGATCAAGAAATTTAGTTTCATTCTATATATACACGTGCGAAAATCCTAATAAAAATCGACTGGATTCTATCGATAGTTGGGCTGGAATTGACGAATAATCAATAAGAATATTATTCTAGATTTGAAATCTAAGTGGGGCGTGGCCAAGTGGTAAGGCAACGGGTTTTGGTCCCGCTATTCGGAGGTTCGAATCCTTCCGTCCCAGAGCATCCGCATTCTATATTTTTTACAAACCGAATTGAGTTCAAAACCCACATAGATATAACTAGATCGAATTGTGATCTAATGCAGGCAAGATAGGATAATAGATTCGATTTTTAAAGTTTAAAAATGAAAGAAAGGGGGTTAGACGGACGGACATATACCGCTTTATTTATATGTAAGGAGTTAGGTTACTTATGTCGTGTGTGTATTTCTATACAAATTTTATAAACTATTGATATTCTCAAAGATGCAGTAGGATTGATTAAAGCTCCTATGCAAACCATGTTGAGGTCAAATAACTAGGAAGAAAAAAAATGCATTTAGGTCTGTTTCGTTTTGTACTTAGACCTAGAAAGTTTCTGATATTGTAAACAAAGGGTACTTCTTTTCGGGGGGGGTTATAACTCCCGACGGGATTGGGGCAAGTAGATAGGAGTTAATCAACAACAAAAGGTGTCAATTTATCTACCCGAATCTCATTTCGAATTTCGAATAGAATTATCAAAATACAATACAAATACGTAACATGTGTATTTTTAAACTCCATTTTTAGATCTTTCATATTTTGCTCGTTATAACGAATGAATAAGTATAAATTTATGTAATGGTTGAAAGTAAGGGTGATTCCGACACTCTATTCGCCTTAATGGAAAACGAATTGAACCCGAAAAGAAATACGTAACGTATAAAATGAGGAAATATTCTTATCTTATTGATCTTATCTATATAACATAACCTTTGATCTCAGTAAGAAGGGTTGACGGTTTTTGTGAAAAAAATCATATTTGTTTTTACAAGTTATAATTTCGATATAGCTATCGCTTTTATTGAAATAAAGCATTAATGGCTTAGTTCGAGAAAAATGGATTGATTTTTGTCTTTTATTGTAAATGAAATAAATCCCAATACACTCATGATGCTGAATTAGGAATCTTTTTTACATTTATGCACTTACTTAGCTTATTTTTATATATAACTATAATATAACTTTCTATTTCTAATTTATATTTCAAACCCTATACTCCTAGTATTCTAAAAAAAAGCTATATAAAAATATATTAATTTCATTCTATACGCTATACGTATTACCTATTATTATATTATATATATATTTTTTGAATTTTAATGTATTATTAAATATTAATTTATTTAATTGAATAATTTTATTTAATTGAATAATTAAAGTAAATAAATAAAAATAGCATCTTTGTTTAAATATTTTTTTAATATATAAGAAAGTATAGATTTCTATGTACCGACTAAACCAATGACTATTCATGATTCCATAATTGAATCACTTTTATACCGGTTCAAAATTTGAGGAATGTTATGGTAAAACTTCGTTTGAAACGATGTGGTAGAAAGCAACGTGCGACTTGAAGGACATGATCTAGTGTGGATTTTTATATCCACCATTTTATATAGAAAAAGGTGCTCTTGGCTCGACACCTCCTGTTCCATTAGACTATAACCCCCGAAAAGTTTGGGGTATAGTTAATTCGTGGTGGAGCTCGAGTAGAAAGTCTTGATTCATTTCTTAAGAGCAAGAATCCAGGGTTAGTGTGAATCAATAAATTAGAATAACTTCGTAAGTATATTTTTGATAGAGAAATCGAAAGGATCCAATCCCATCAAGTTTCCAATCAAAAGGGAAATTTTGTTGGAATCGATAAACCCTTTTCGAGAAAAAGTATATCGTGAGCGAATCAAGCGTTTGTATGATTCTGTTCTTTGATAAACAATCACAAAAAGGGTATGTTGCTGCCATTTTGAAAGGATTAAAGATCAACGAAGTAATGTATAAACCTAACGATTCAAAACAAAGAGATTCCGAAACAAGGCAAGGCCCTTTTCATTCTCAATTGTATCAACAATGGGATTAGAATGAAGAATTCAAATAGAGGTTAAATAAGCCAGACAAAAAGGGGTTTAGAGACCACTCAATAAATGAAATGTTTCTTTTGAGCTATTTGAGAGTTATTCAACTTGAGTTATGAGTGCAAATGGTTTTTTACGGAAAGAGGAATAAGATCAAAAGGGTACTGAATTCTTAGTCTAATTAATGAATTTGATGATTTTATGGATCTATTTGCCATTAGAATTTTATATCTACACAACTTGAAAAAAAAAGAAGAATAAAAAATCATTTTTCTTGAGCCGTACGAGGAGAAAACTTCTTATACGTTTCTAGGGGGGGTATTATTCATATAATCTATCCCAATGAGCCGTCTATCGAATTGTTGCAATTGATGCTCGATCCCGAAGAGAAGGAAGAGATCTTCGGAAAGTTGGTTTTTATGATCCGATAAAGAATCAAACTTATTTAAACGTTCCCGCTATTCTCTATTTTCTTGAAAGGGGTGCTCAACCTACCGGAACTGTTTATGATATTTTAAAGAAGGCAGCGGTTTTTAAAGAACTTCGCCCTAATGAAATTTAATTCACTTAATGAAATACAACAAGAAAGAGACTTGAGCGAGTCGTATATGGTTTGATACTTTCTTTTTTTGATATAATTTCTTTATTATTCACCTCTTTTTTTCTCTCTATTTATATATCTATAAAAAAGATCAAGTGAACAAACGAAGAAAGTTATATTGACCAAGTCACTAACTGTAGGAATTGGATCTAGCAATAGACAATTCCGACATTCCTTTCAACTAGATAGTTTTCCTTGGAACTATATTCAAAAAAAGAATGAATGATTTGACGTATAGTTATTGATCTTTTTTCGACTTATTTTTTATTTCTATCGACATTCCTTTCTAAGTATGTACCTTATTTAGATAGTGCCAATCCAACAAAAGTTCTTTTTTATTTGTTCAATTGATTCTTTTATTATATTACATTCAATGAAATTTCTATTATTTATTTTTTTTTAACAGACATATTGACAAGAGTGTAGTGAACAAATATAATTCAAGTGTAAATGGGTCCAGTTTTTTCTATTTGTCCTACATACAAAACACAATTTTTGTTTTTTACTTTATTCAAAGTTCTAAAAAAATGAAAAAAAATCTATCTATATAATGTAATGAATGAGACGATCTAAGAAGTGCTCTATAATTTTTTTATTTGAAAATTGATTGTATTGTCAGCTGATCTTCTTTTTATTAGACTATAAAACTGACTTTCGTTTTTTATATTTTTTCCTAATTCAATGCTTTGGTTGTCTTGTCTAATTTCTTTATTTTGATCTCGATTGTATCTACATACTATACTCTCTTTGGGTTGCTAACTCAACGGTAGAGTACTCGGCTTTTAAGTGCGGCTAGGGTCTTTTACACATTTGGATGAAGTAAGGGATTCGTCCATACCATCGGTAGAATTTGTAAGACCACGACTGATCCTGAAAGGAATGAATGGAAAAAAGAGCATGTCGTATCAATGGAGAATTATGCAAAAATTTCGTTATTATTAGATAGGTACAAAAAATTTAGTTGAATTTTTAGAACGAAACGAAATTAATTCAAAATTGGGTCAATTGAATACATGGATCGAGCCTTATGGCTCTAATTCGAGGGAAAAAAGCAACGAGATTATGTTCTTAATTGGAACGATTAACCGCCCTAATTAAACGTTAAAAATAGATTAGTGACTGATGCGGGAAAGGCTTTTCCAGGAATGGATTACAGATCTTTAGTGAATCCTAACTATTAGCCATTTTCCATTCGATTACAAAAGAAAATGGAGATGAATGTGTAGAAGAAACAGTATATTGATAAGGATACTTTTTTTCCAAAATCAAAAGAGCGATTGGGTTGAAAAAATAAAGGATTTCTAACCATCTTTTTATCCTATAACTATAAAGAAAGAAACCAATTAGATGGAAAAAGTTAGAGAGTCCGTTGATGAGTTTACCTGTCTCCGAGGTATTTTGTACTAGAATACCTTGTTTTGACTGTATCGCACTATGTATCATTTTATAACCCCTGAAAACCTCTACCTTTCTTTTTGTTTCCGATCTCATTTAAAATGGAGGAATTCCAAGGATATTTAGAACTGGAGAGATCTTGGCAATACTTTTTATATCCCCTTATCTGTCAGGAATATATTTATGCACTTGTACATGATCAGGATTTAGATTTGAATAGGTCCCTTTTGTTGTCAAAAAAAAATAGGGGTTATGACACAAAATACAGTTTACTGGTTGTAAAACGTTTAGTTATTCGAATGTATCAACAGAATCATTTGATTCTTTCTGTTAATGATTCGAACAAAAATGAATTTTTTGTGCCCCAAAAAAATTTGTATTCTCAACGGATCTCGGAGGGATTTGCTACTATTGGGGAAATTCCATTTTCTATCTGCTTAACCTCTTCCCTAGAAGGAAAAGAACTAAAAAAATATAAAAAGTTACGATCAATTCATTCAATATTTCCCTTTTTAGAGGACAAATTTTCGCGTTTAAATTTTGTGGTAGATATATTGATACCTCACCCCATCCATTTTGAAATCTTGGTTCAAACTATTCGTTACTGGGTAAAAGATACTTCCTGTTTGCATTTATTGCGATTCTTTCTTTATGAGTATTGTAATAGTGTTATTACCCTAACGAGATCTGTTTCACGAAATCAGAATAAAAGATTCTTTTTGTTCTTATATAATTCCTATGTGTGGGAATGCGAATCCATCTTCGTTTTTCTCCGGAACCGATCCTCTCAGTTACGATCAACATCTTACGGAGCCTTTCTTGCACGAGTCTATTTCTACCGAAAATCAGAACATTTTGTAAAAGTTTTTACTAAGCATTTTCGGGTTATACTTTGGTTCTTCAAAGATCCTTTTCTGCATTATGTTAGGTATCAAGAAAAATGGATTCTGGCTTCAAGGGGTCCATTTCTTATGATGACTAAATTGAAATATTATTTTGTCAATTTCTGGCAATGTACTTTTTCCCTATGGGTGCAACCGAGAAGAATCTATACCAATCAATCATCAAACCAGCCCATTGACTTTATGGGTTTTCTTTTAAGT